TGATTTCTGCTTCATATAGATAGATATAGGATCTATGGGGCAATTACTTAGAAGTACATTTTGTGCTACAGCCCTTCCTATCTGATAGAAAAGGATCCCATGATTCTGAACAGATCTTACCTGGGATCGCAAATCCCAAGTTTGTCTATGAATAGCGAATCTAATTGTATTAGTGTCTAGAATATATTTCTTCTGTGTAATACTAATTGATAGGGCCTCATTGGTAAGTTCTACAAGTTCTCGTGCATTGGACCCCATGGTTATGGACCCGAATCCATTAGTATGGAACATTTTCTTTTCCAAGTGAAATCCCCTAGTATATGAAAGAGTGAAAAAGTGCTTTCGTTGTTGTGGAATAAGAAGCCTGCGTATCTTAATGCACGTATTTAATTTATTCGGAGCTATTAGAGCGGGATCCACTTTTTGTGGAATATGAGTCGAAGCAATAACAAAAATTTCTCTAGTGGAACATCTTTCACAATTCCTGGATAGATGGTTCACTACTAGACCGAGGGATAAGTAATTCGACTCATTCACATCCAGATCATGAATGTTTGGAATCCATATTATGCAAGGAGACGTTGCTTTTGCTAATTCGAATTGAAGGGTGATATACAATCGGTCTATTTCCGGTATCATATCCATAGTTAGGGCATTCATACTAGTTAGCAGTTCCAGCAGCTCCATATCAAGGTCACTATCATCAATATCGTCACTATCATCAATAAAAAAATCTTTAGGCTTGTTATCCAGGAACTTGTTCAGGAATACCGTAATGAAAGGAACATAGGAGTTTGTCGCTAGGTATTTGACCAAATAGGATCGTCCAGTTCCTATAGAACCTATCACTAAAATACCCCCAGGGGGGGATAAGGCTAAGCGGAGCGAAAAGGGTTTTCCATGAGATGGGAAATTAAAATGATTAGCCCCACACGATGTTTGTGAATAAGTGATTGTCTGATAATGAGCAAGGAATATCCGTCTTTCTGCTAAACAGGATGTATTGAACTCATAATTCATTAGATACGTTTTATGAATGTCAACTAAGTATCGTAAGTAAATTGCTCCTGGTTGTTCAATCATTTGATAACCAGAGTAATTCTTTGATAAATGATCACTATGAGTCAGACTCGATAGAATTTTATCAATCCTTTTTTCTGTCGTTAAGGTGGAGAACTGAACCAAGAATTCTCTTTCTTCATCATCAATCGAATCACTGTTCGCGATCCAGGATTCAATTTTATCATCAATCCAATCCCCGTTCACTTTTTTTCTTTTTCTTAACAATGAATAGATCTCTTTACTTGTATGACTTAGATGTCTCGTATTTATCGAAAAAGTGATTCGATTAATGGGATTTGGTATGAGATCAATGAGATTGATATTCAAATATTTCTTCTTAGTCTTAGAACGTATTGATTTGACCCCATAAGTGGGACCAAGCATGTTGCCGCCAGAAGCATAATCCCGTATTTCTTCTAGAAAATATCCTAATTGTTCCATAGCAACTAGAAAGAGATTCTTTAACCAGAAAGAATTCGGTTCAGATGTAGAATACCTATCCAGAAGTTTTCGAAACTCAATCATAGATGATGGAATCATCAAAGATTTGACCTTTTCGAACTCTGTCTGTAACTCACCAGAGGCCCGGGAAACAAAGAGAAGATGTGTACGGACGAGATATCCAGCAACAAGAAGAAGGAAAAGGATTGAATAGAGGAACTCCCGAACCTTTGGCGATCTCAGATGTGTCGATATCAATGGTGACTCATTCTTTCGATGAATCTTTTCTTCGGACAGAAGAAGATTATGTAAACACTTACTCGAAATCTCACTTATCAGATTCCATTGTGGAAGACACCTTTTTTTATGAAGAATTCGCCATGTTATACCTGATCCATGCATAATATCATGAAAAAAGGATACAAATTTTTGACTGCTACTTACTATTGGCAATAGGTCTGAAAAAGTATCTAATAATATCAAATTTAGATATTTGTATCCTGTCGAAGTAAGGAACCATGGCATATATGTTTGGAATAGATTCCATTTGGAGACAGTTGAAAAAGCACTATCTCGTTGAAAGGTTCTATACATCTGCCCTTTCTCAACGCATTTCTTTAGACAAAGACTCCGTTTTTTTCTCTTTTCAGATGGTAAATCTTTCTCAGAACATGGAGTCTGAATCAAAGCCATGTTTAAATTTAAATTGAGATACTGATGCAAGTTCTTCCCTTCTGAATCAGATAGATTCATATCTGAATGACAATAAGTTCTTTCAAAATTTACTACTTGTCCCCCTGTTCTAGGTGTTCCAGAAATGTCTGCAGAAAGGGGGAATCTTGTGTTACAATAGAAGCAGAAGTAATGTGGATTATTCAAGAATCGAAGTCGATTTGCTTTATAAAAAGAAGATATCAATGAACTTCTATGAAATAGTTTCACGGGATTCAGCCTATTATCTTGATCGTGGAATGTCATTGAGAAATAGGAATCCGTG